CACAAGACGGCCTGATACAACATTAATAAAGAAGAGTCTATTTCTTCTAATGTATGAACGGTGGTCTGTGTTTTTTAGTGTGTATGGCGTTTTCTATTGGAACAGACATCAACCACTTTGACATGATGAAAGAATTCTTCCTACAGAAGTCGTTAAATTGTCGGAAACTATCTATATTTGATTTAGTTAGTGTATCGCGTTCTCTTTCCCGAAGAGAGCTCGAACCAATAGATGAGATTAGAGAGGCTAACATAACAGGGGCAGGAGACATATCTTTAAGAACCAAGAACGGGATATTCGCATTAGCAGAAGGAGGAGAGCGAAGAGATGAGCACTTTAAAAGCGGCTTTCCTTAACGAAGTCATCTATGTGACCAATGCACGCTTCAAAGAAAGCAAAGACTACCGCGAGTGACCCATAGCATTCGTAGATAGGACTTTGCCCTCATTCTTCCCTTCTAGCTATTCTTCTTATTTAATCTAATTCCGTCAAGATAAGATCTTCCCCTTTATGGCTGCGATCTTCCTAAACTTGGGTAGGGGGTATTCTAGGTAAAAAGCTTAATCCCACCTTTATTAACTGATCTCCCGCTTTACTTGCGGAAGTGGGGCCATTTGGGGCATTGGATATTGTTTCCATTATCTGCTGGATCTTTGCCAACTTCTCCGGCCCAGCATGGTTCAGGTCAAGCCCTTCTCCTATTCGGATGAGCAAATTCCCCTTTGCGCGCTGCTTTGAAAAGGACGACAAGAAATCGTCCAGTTTCTTCCGCATTTCGGGCTCAGTGAGAACGATGGGGGGTGCGGCCGGCGGGGATGGTTGATTCGCCTCAGACCCCCCCGCCTCTATCCCCACATTCTGCGGAGGGGCCCCTTCGGGCTGCCCTTGGGTTTCGCTCGAAGCAGAATAATACCCCTCGATCCAGGAGTCGCCCCCGATTGACGGCAGAGAGAGCCCTGTCCCTGGTAAATCTCTCTCTGTAGTTAGATGTTTCAGTAGTCGAGTGATATGCCACCATGTAGCCCGGTGGAAAACACCTTAGTTCGTCTCGGAACTTTATGAATCATCTCAAGGCTGATTGCGGGGTTTTCTCCCGGTACCGAGTCTCCGGTATAAGAACCGTGCTCTCTCTCGCTTAGCTAGCTAGCGAGCTATAAAGCTCTATACCCGAACATCTTCTTACTTAAACAAAGAGGGGGAATAATTATAAAGAAAGGGCCGAACCGAGGGATCAACTTGGTCGACTTCGAAATCTCAAGGTAAGAGAAGCAGATCTTGCTGGTTTTCAGTCTCTCATGATTCCACCAGTTCGAGAAGGATTTAGAAAACCAAGACCAAAAGTGCCTTCCCCATAGTAAGGTAGCAGGTCAACGTCTGGCCTGGCAGAGTCAAACTATCGCGTAGGATCAGATCAACTGAAGCACCTGTATTCCCTAGTGGGGCATCTTGCTTAGCGGAAGTAAGCTAATCACGAGATTATTCTGTGGATTCTAGTACAGCGGAAAGTACTACTTCAACCGAAATTACCGTCAAATCTGTAACGCTACTTATTGGACTAGCCTAGTGGCACAAGACCATCGAATTCTCCCGCTATGACCTTCGCTGATTTAGTGGGGCTGGCTAAGCTTGTTCCGTAAAACGCGTTAAGTAGCTCCTTGGCCCATCCTTGCATAAAAGAGGAAATCGACAACCCAACCCTTAATCCCTCGATTGTACTATAATAAAAATAATTTTTGCATCCCCCTTTCACTTCTAAATAAGAGAGTCGGCAACTTGCCTTGCGTCGCAGCTTGACCTTTCTTTCCCATGCTCTGAAGTTTCAGTCTAGAGGCTAGTGAGGCTCTTTCCCTACCAGGAACAACCAAGGGTCACAGTCTGACAATAGGATCGGGCAGGAACCCAGTCCTTTCTAACAACTGCCATTAAGGTCTGGTCTGTCTCTCTCGAAAGCGTTCCTACGGCCTTCTTTCCATAGGTACGATCCCCTCCTTCAAAAAAAAGCATTCATCATCCAACTTGGAAACACTGCCAGTTTCCTTGCCGAACATCTCTTTTCCTTATGAGACTAGAAAAGAAACTGATTAAATCACCAACCAAGAAGTAAAGTAGTCTTTCAATTCCACTCTAGTTCACCTTACGCTATTCTTTTGCTCCTATTCCATGATGAATTAAATAAAGTAAGCGCCCCCTATATTATATGTGTAAGCCCTTCCAAGGGGATACTATTTCAGGGGCACACCTGGAGCCAGACCACCCGGTCTTTCTTTGTTCGAAGTCAGTGTTCTTACGGAAAATCTGGATCGGGCGCGATTGGTTGCTCGTGCTTTCTCACAGCAGTACGGGATTGACTACGACGAGACGTTTAGCCCCGTGGCAAAGATGACTATTATGCGAGTGCTCGTCTCTCTAGCAATAAGTAAGTCCTTGCGTCTATGGCAGATGGACGTCAAAAATGCCTTTCTCTATGGCGCTCTCTACGAAAGATCGGAACCTGCATAACAACATATTTGACTCCGAGGGTTGATTTAAATGTTGATCGGATAGGAGATGAACTAGGTTCTGTAGTAGATTGGAGAGATGGAAAGGAGGGTTCGCCTAATAGGGCATCTGGGAAATCGGCTTGTGAAACAGAGGTCTCAAATCAAGTAGATGTTTAAGCAGCAGCGGTTTCTACTCTTTCAAATGGGAAAGGATATGTTGTTTAACCGATCGACAAAGAAAACTCTCGCTTTATGGTTGAGAAACAGCCTTCCCGGCGATCTGCTTCATGAATTGAAGGGTGGAACCAAGGAAGACAACTGAATACCGGGAATTCCATTTGATCTCCAGAGGTAAATATCCGGCATTGAGCCCCGCCTATCATAAGTATGAGTTGGGAGAGCGAGATAGAGACAAATACCCAATGGACGGTGAAAAAGCTTTCCTGCACGCGGGAACCTTCCTTCTGTCTTGCAGCCTTGATGCTCAGTTCTGTTCTCCCGAACACCCGCTCTTGCAAGGCTAGCCGGGGGGTTTGCCTAGATAGGAAGTGCGCTTGCAGTGCTTCTAGTAACGATTTTGAAGTGCAATATCTTTCTGTTCCAGGGGTATGATTGCTTCTTTCTTCGGCTTTTAAGCTAGGGCTTGTGGTTCGTTATCAGTACCTGTTTTAGAGCGATATAACCTCAAAGTCCGCCTCTCAATGTCCGGGTCTTTCCCCTGCCCTCTCTCTCGATGTGGTGCCTTTCACTCTGCTCTGTCAACACTTTATCGCAATGCCGAAATGTTTAATCATCGAGATTTGTGCTTGGTCTTTCGCCTACCGTGTATGGTGTAACGGCATCTCGTGCCAAGAAAAAAAAGGGTTGAACCTGGCTCACAAACCAGGAGATCTGGAAAAAAACACCTCATCATCAATCCCATTCTACTACTCTGTTAGTACAAATTCTGACTCTTGTCAGTCTCCGAGGGACATCGAAGACTTGGAACTACATCGATAGACAAAGCATTTCCCTTCCTCACTACCATCTCGAGAGCAGCACGAAGAAGAAAAAGACAGACGGAAAAAGAAAAGCTTAGCTTTCTTTGGTTTCGCTTCCAACTAAGGCTAAGGGACTTGGATAGTCACCCTGGTAAAAAGCCGCCCTAGTGAGGTGCAATGCTGAAACTGTTACCGGTAAACCCTACAGAAGTCGGAATGGGATCGGGTAGAGAACTAGTCCCTTGCCCGGCCGGGATTGGAGTGGGTCTATTAGCACAGGGACAGACCTGTTAGAAGAATCCCTACGGCATCCTTAAGAGGCTCAAAGATCTTGAAAAAAGAACGAGTGAGGACGTGTCCAATCTCTCTTGCGAGGAACCAAGCTCAAAGCTCAAAAAGAATAAGGCAGCACACTCTTTGTCGGAACGAGGGCGAACTGGCTTTGATGACAAGATGCTTCTGAATAGTCCTACAAGGGGAGCTCTGATAGACAGCAAGACTAGAGACAAGAGGGGATATGTAAGAACCTAATAATATGGATCCTAGGGAAATCATTCAAAGAATAAGGGAATGCTTCACATGCAAAACCATAGCGATCACGAAGGAAGCACATCAGAGCGGAGGATTTCACTATCTAGTAGGGGTATTTGCGGAGAATGCCTCTAAAAACACCCTAAGGAAGATATTGCGAGAGAAATTCCAGGAATTTGAGGGGGCGCAATTCAATGTAAAGTGCTATCACGGATGGGGTACCCTTTTCGCATATATCACGAAAGGTGACAAGAGGCTCACAGTTTGGGGAGAACATAGTAAAGAGCAAATCTTAGGAGACGCAGAAGCCACTAGGAATCATACTCCGGCTTGGGATAAGACGATCCGTACAATTCAGTTAACCGGAGACTCTTAACAGCCTTTTGGAGACACCTGCGCCCGGTCTCAAAACCTTCCCAAGGCATCACTCACTATATAAATAGAGAAGACTCTTTCTTGAAATGAAAATCAAAGAACTTTCTCGGAGGCCGGTGTACTCCCTCATGTACTAACTACCGTCAAAACTTATATCAATATGGCAAGAGCCCTTGTATGTGGTGGAAATAAGCCATGTCTCCCGGACCCTCTCTTCACCCGGCCCCAATCTTTGGTACGGAAATGGTACGAGCATTGGAATCTTTAGGAAACGTAGTACGCGCCTGGCTTGGGCTTAACAGCGCCTTCGTATCTGATCTGGTGCATGCAAACACTTGCCACCTTCCCACTTGGAGTCAATCTGAGGGTCACTAGATAGAGACATTAAGGAAGGGAGATCGCCAAATCTAGTTCAATTCAACCTTCTATCTACAACCTTGAACTTCATGCAACCGGAACAAGAAAGAAAGCGAAATCGGACTTAAGGAGCTCCTCTAGCTAGCCCCCCCGGGCCAAGTAGTAGTATAAGGAGAAAAACCTCACCTGTGGATACAGAAACAGAATAACCTGAGGGTGCAATGGAGTAAGAAAGGTGCTTTCCCGGGCCCTCACCATCAAATCTTGTTCTCAACCGTAATGTATACTTGTGACCATACTAGACTTTATTGGAGATTGGCGCATAAAACGGATATATCTAACAATGAGAGTATAGGAGGTTGACCTTCTTCTCGCTATCATTAATGAATCTATAATCGAAGAGAGGTCGAATTTTCCTTCTTCAGCTTTACCTGAGGTAGCACTTCACTTTAGGCTTGAGCGTTTTTGGGGGCACAATCAATCTTAGAGGAGCAGAATGCCTTATAAAGCTAAGAAGCCTATTCTTTTAGTTGTTCTACTGAAGAAAGAGAAACCTGCACATCATCAAAATAAGGCACTTTAAGAGGAGAAAGGGGTATGTCTTGTGTTCTTTGTTGTTCCATTAGTTTACAGGTGGGACGACTTGGCTTTCCTAGCGTTTCCAGGTGAGTAGAAGGCGGAGACGGAAGTCAAGTACGTGGTTTGGCAGTGGACCTGACACGCTTCCCAGCCAGAAGCAAAAGAAGACGAATCTGCATTAGCAGACACATCTGTAGAAGCATCCAATTATCTGCTGTTTCATCCGCCACATCATAGGAAGGCAAGAAAGCTCGAACGGAGGCATCAAAAGCGGAGCAGTAAGCTTAGACTTAAGCCACTGGTCTAGGATAAGCAGCATCTACTGAGGCTAGAGGAGACTCAACAAGGGATTCAACAACTCCAAGGAGGTACTAAAGAATGGCACAAAGTCAGTTTTTCCAGGATCAGCGATAACAAATCGATTTGCTTTTCGGGCGAAAATAAAATCAAAAAAGATAACAAAGCGCTTTTTGGGGCTTAAGAAGCCTACCGCCCTTTAGAGTATGTGCGGGCGAGGAAGCACTAAAGATTGCGCGAGAGTGGAAAAAGAGTCGAATGCTTCCCTTCAAATGTTCAATAGAGCATGACAGGCCTAGAAAAATCTGAGACTTTTGGCTCGGGCTTGGAAAGCAGAAAGAGAAAAAGTCCTATTCATGGGCGGCCGGGACATGGAAGAAAGAGAAATGTTAGGAAACTGGCTCCTGCCTGTCTTTCTAGGGTTTTTCATATCTGCAGAAGGTATGAAGGTTGAAGAATCCCGTTCCTTGAAAGGGGGGTCTAGACCCAGCTCCAATTCTCATATTTTTGGCTTTCGTGATTGGGTTGGTGTAAAAGAGAGGGCAACCTTAACCGGCCTCCAAGTATGAGTTAGCACGGCTGTTGAGTCCGACCTTCCTTCAATCACTAGTCTTGCCTCACCGTGCACTGATCGACTCTTCCACTACAGATTGATGGACTTAAAAATTTGCTGACTGATTCAAGGAGTTAAGACTGACGGTTCGGTGATCGAGCGAAGATAGACGACAACTGTAAGCTCTATTGTGCTCGCTTGTTTAGGCTAAGGAAGGGGCTACTCATTCTCTTTACAGTCAATCAGTCATCCCAAGAAAAGTCCTATACATAGCTAAACACCGGGCTGGTTCCTATCCTAATACGCGAAGGATTAAAACTCCATTTATGTAATTCTGTCAATCTAGAATATATTGCTCTAGCCTAGCTAGAGGAACAGAAACACAAGGAGACATGATAACGAGGATCGCCGACGGAACGAAATCGAATGTCATCAAGCAATTCAAGGATTCCAGTTTCACAATGTGAAGAGCTTGTCCCTGCTTTTTCATTTACTTCTTTTCTCGATTGGACTGATACCCTTATTAACTACGGATTCTTATTCACTCTGCCAGACGTTGCCCGGACTGACTCTCTTGAGGGCGCTACTCCCTAAACTAACTCCTAGGTAGAGGAAATGAGATTAGCTCGAGCCTTGCTGGAGGAAATGAAATGAACTGAACTCGGCCAAGTCGTGGATGGACACGGTCGGGATCGGGAGAGGAACTTAACTCCTTAAAGAGAGGTTACGGTCGTAGGTAGCTCCTCCATCTAGAAAAGCGCCCTCGGGCATGTCGTCCTTGGAACGAATATCCGTGGTTACCGATCTCTAGAAAAAAGACGGGTTGCTTGCTCGGTATGAGGGCAAAGGAAGCCTTGGGGTAGAAGACTAATCATTGCCTAAATTCCCAGTCATTTGATTCAAGAGCTTCGTCACCAGATTAAGGTCCCAGAGTTTCGTCACTAGGCGAAGGAGATTCAACGATCTGTGTTGTGGGAGATCACCCAGCCCTCAAATCTCTACCTATTGTTCAACTGGCCTCTCCGATTGATGGATGAATGGGTGGATGGGGGGTGGGGAGAAGGGACTATGGACCATACACTATGGATGGAGGGGAAGGAATGAGTTGAATCGACCAGAAGAGGCTGCGTGCAATATGTACTGAGGTGGGGACGACCTCGAGAGAATGGTTTTGTGGCCACACCACCCTGCGTTGCGTGCTCTTTTTCTTCGATCGGGCCTTTCTTCTATAATAGAATAGAATGGCCATTCTATTCTTTTCTTCGGAGCAGAAGATAGACCCTTTCCTTTTTTGTAGACGCCCTCGGCGCAGCAATCTACTCCTTTCGTTTACATATGTGATGTAATAAGGCTTGTCGAGCTGATCGAGCTACCGAATTTCTGCCCCAGGTCGAGGCGCTAGATCGAGCCAACATCGTTTAGGGCGATGGTTTCCTAAGCTTGGCTTGAGAGAGAAGAAGTAGAACCCTTAGCAGTAGCTGATTGAATCTTACTAAACGTAAAGAAAGACAATCCCTTACTTACTTGGAACGCCAACCATCTCGTTAAATTAAAGGACTGGGAATAAAGCTACGAAGAAAGCCTACTTCTATATCAATATCATAGGTTATATACATCTGAGTTCTTGTATAAAGTATATAGCATATAACCGCTCTTTAATCAAAAATACGGGGTTTATGCAACATATCGATATTCTAAACCACCCTCTATACCACATATTCTCATGCTATCAAAAATACGGGGTTTAGGCAACTTTTCGATATGTGAAGCAGAGCTCTATCCCACATATTCCATTGCTGTCAAAAAACCCGGGTTTATGCAACATATCGATATTCTAAACCACCGTCTATACCACATCGAGGTGTGCTGTCAAAAAACACGGGTTTATGCAGTATAGCTATCATCATATTAGACAGGCCTAACTTGAGTAGTTCGGGCGGAGACTGACTTAATAGGCCTTACCTTCTAAGTATGTTCACTATGTTCACCACTACGCTCCTATTTTGCTTAAGTAAATCCTTAGTATAGGGTGTCCAGGGAGAGCTGCTGTAATTGCCATGTTGGAAGGGTCCTTTAGCGCCACCGTAACGGAAGTCTCGTAGGATAACAATAGATGTGCGAACACTCACTTAAGGTATGAGCTCAATCAAGAGATTCCTTTCTTTCTAGCTACCTAAATCGGGACAATGGCAAACTAGTCTTTTAGCGGACTGCGCTCTTCTTTCCGAGTAAGTAGCTAAGTAGCTTCTTATATAAGTAGATCTAGTCCCAGTTCCACGCCCATCTGCAGCGTCAGTAGTAGTGGGTGAACCCGTCTAATGAGATGATACCAGGTCGAGTGACCCTAGCTAGCCCTTCTTTGAAGGAAAAGCAGTAAAGCAAGAAATGGTTCTTTCCTGTTTGGCTAAACAGCAAGCACCTTTTTCTTGATTCATCGAATTTCTATCTCCCAGAAATAGCTCCGCTACTCTACTGACTTCCTGACTTAGCCTTTCTTTCGTATAGGACAGATAAAGAGTATGCCCAAATAGAGTAGTCAATTCTTAGTGTTTCATAGGCGCAATCAGTTAATCAATTGGGGAATGGGGGCTTTCTTCACGATCTCGGGCTTGTGCTTTATGAGTGAGCTTTCGTTCGCAACAAGGTAGCCATACTGGTAAAGAGAAGTGTGGCTGGATTGAATCCTTTTATCAACGAAAGTCAACCCCGGATGTAGTCTTATTAGCCTTGCTTTCTCTGTCGCGTGACGAACCGGGTCAACAAAAGTCACGATCAGAATGAAAGGTAGTTCACTGGGTCTGTCTTTTGCCCAGAGGCGCTGCCGCTTTCTTTCATAAGAGCCGTTATTCCCGGCTGGCATAGAAGTCTCTCGTGCGGGCCGGGCGAAGGAGATGCATTTCTGGTACTGGTGGTACTGGACAAGCTCTCAGGGAATAATCTCTTTCTTCTTTCTTCCTTTCTTTCCCATGACGACTAGGAACGGGCAAATCCAAAATTTCACTTCGAATTCCGGACCTCAACATCCTGCTGCTCATGGTGTTTCACGATCAGTATTGGAAATGAACGGAGAGGTGGTGGAACGTGCGGAACCACATATTGGATCACTCCAGTGCGGCACGAAGCCGCTGACGCCGAGTCGGCTCCTATGCCGCTAGCTATGCCCTGCTTGGTCCCCCGGCACGGTGGAGATTCCGTAGCGCGTCATGAGCACCGGGCTAAGGGGCGGTTGAGCAACTCAAGCGAACCGCCCTACTACTTTACTACATACAACATAGGGGCAGAAGGGAGAAGGTTGTGAAGGTGGCCTCGTTATCCACACCTCCGGTCGGATGAATGGAGGACCGACCGACCCGGGTTTTCACGAGCGTTGGCGGGTCCTGGAGTGCCTGTCAAGGGCGCTAGCGCATACCCCGGGGTGATCATCACCACCTGCACCTCACATCTCGGCACAGTGGAACGTGTAACCCGCCTGCTGTCTCATTCAACTACATTTGTTCCTGTAATCCATAGCCTAACAGAACGCAGCAGCGAGGGACAACCCGCCCATACAGCCAGCGGGGAGGATGGCACTACTGGCAAAGACCGTCTGGCGAAAACGCCGCAGGCGCGAAGCGTGGTAGGCCTGCGCCGGGGGAGCATAGCATAGGGAGGAAAGGAAGCCCGGACGGTGGAAGAGCCAGGGGAGGCCGGGTCATTTGACGGAAATGGAGGGCTTTTCCCCTATTAGAGAAAGCCAATTGGAGTAAAGGGAAGTGCATGGCATGAATTCTTGGAAAAAGAGGAAGCGAGCCTATATAAATAATGTAAGAAAACAAATTCAATGAATAGATGGAGTCAACGGTACGACA